AATGTCATCTTTTACTTCCTTTTTTTGATTGTCTGAGTATTCAGCTAAGACCATTCCAATGCTCCTTTTCGCCATGCATAAACTGAACCAACAATTGGGATAAGCACAAAAATTAAAGCTTCCATAAAGACAGATACACCTAATACATCGAAACTCATTGCCCATGGATAAAGAAAGACCGTTTCAACATCAAAAACAACAAAAACTAGAGCAAACATGTAATAGCGGATTCGGAATTGTAACCAAGCATCCCCCATGGGTTCTATACCCGATTCATAACTAGAGAGCTTCTCTGGTCCTTCACTAATCGGAGCTAAAACTCCGGAAATTACAAATGCCAAGATAGGAATAACGCCTGATATTATTAGAAATGCCCAGAAAATATCATATTCGTGAAGCAGAAACATAAATGTACTCCTATTAAGGTGGAATAGGCTGAATTATTCGATTGGAATTTTCAATTCATCCGGAACTTCTTAGGCGAAACGAGAATTTCTTTTGATCAAATCAAACCGCATAGTTTAGAATTTGTTTGCTATAAGGCATGTCTTGTTTAAAGATTCATACAACGGAACCCCGCTTACATTTTTTTTTCATTAAAAAAAAAATGCAATTTCAGTAGTCATATGGGTAAAATGGCTAAAGATTTCTAGCATATTCCACTCAAAGTATTCTTTTCATTAAAATGTGGAGGATCCTCATTTCTTCTATTGATTCGATAGTAAACATAATCTAATCTAATGCACCAAACAATTCCATTTTCTTTCTTTTCCTTGTCCTAGATGAAAATTTTTATTTTCCTTAATAACACTTAGTAAAGTCAAACCAACGAATGATTTAGGTTTCGCTACAAAAAAGGTTTGTTTTAGAGCAAACCTACACTACATAATGAAAGATACCACAAAGTGGTAGAATCAACGGAATCATAAATGATCCACATAAAATACTTACATAAAATACTTATAATCTAATATAGAGGAAATGAAAACTAGATTAAACTAAAATAGAGAATGTCTACACAAAACAAAAATAGAATGTATTAGGGCTATACGGACTCGAACCGTAGACCTTCTCGGTAAAACAGATCAAACTGATTATTATCGAAATGATTCGAACTGTTTCAAAGACCCAACATGCATTTTTTTGCATTGGGCTCTTTCATCAACTGATGTAAATATCAGTTAGTCCACCATATTTTATCTTTACAGGAAAATAAGAGGATAATGAGATGGTTCCATGTGCTCTGATTCATTATTTGTATTTTGATACAGGAGCAATACCAAAGTGTTTCAAAGAAGGGTTACCTTGACTTAGGTCTGCTTCCGGCCTAGATCAACCTAAGTGAAATGGAATTTCTATCGCTCCGCTGCAAGAGTCAAATATGAAACTTCATACACCTTAAAGTTCATAGGACGAAAAGAGTTTCTTTTGAGGACCTTATACTCATTATGCCTAGCATTGAATGGACTGGGTATTTACCTTATCAATTATCAAATTAATGGCGGGTTCCATTTGATTGGGCACCTGAATTCGAACCCGAATCGGACCGAACCAAATATTTGTCAGGCTATTGTTCTCTTGTTCCCTCGAATCTATGGAGTAAGACATCGATTTTTCTTTCTCAATAAGAGAAATTATGTTCATTGCATAACGGGCTCCCTTGAAAAGCATTGGCGCACGTGTAAACGAGGTGCTCTACCTAACTGAGCTATAGCCCTTGTCATAGATATCTTAACATATGGATAATCTCTTGTCAAGATGGGTATTCCATGATACTACACGATAGCTCTCTGATCCGTTTTAATGGATTGGTATTGCTTAGAAATGATATTCCACCTATAATCCCCGAAGCGAGGGGTCCTTTTTTTGTGATAATAAATAACCTACTTAACTCAGTGGTTAGAGTATTGCTTTCATACGGCGGGAGTCATTGGTTCAAATCCAATAGTAGGTAAGGTAGAACTTATTAGATACCGGAGTCAATGGTATCTAATAAGTTTTTCTATCCATCTTCTTTTTTTCGTTGTATAATCAGGTTAGACTTGATTGTGTTCAACTGGTGGAAGCCAAATGTGATGTATAGTATAATAAAGAACTTCTAACGAACTTCTTTTTTATTTTTATTTTATGTATTTGTTTGTTTACTAGTAGGAAATAACACTGACAGCCTCTACTCGTGTCCTAGCTCGTCTGAGAGCTAGATTTGCCTCAATTGCTTGTCTCTTGCCCTGAGCTCTACTCAAGTTAGCTTCAGCTATTTCAAGAGCTTGTTGAGCTTCTTGCGGATCAATGTCAGTACTCATCTCCGCATCATTTCCTAAAATGGTGATCTCATTATTACTTATTCTAGCAAAACCGCCCATCAAAGCCACCGTTAACCATTGGTCGTTGAGGCGTATTCTCAAAAGACCTATATCTACAGCTGTGGCAATGGGGGCGTGATTTGGTAATACGCCAATTTGTCCACTATTAGTAGATAAAATGATTTCTTTCACTTTGG